TGAAAATAGAGGGATGTGGGTAAATGGAAGGATGAGAGAAAGAGAGAAGGAAAATCTAAATGATATAGAATTCCAATATGTATGGTCTATTATAAAAAATCTCATACTAATAAAAGGCAGTGTGATAAAGCATCAATACGGATTCTTCCATAATTAGACAATTCATAGAAAAAAATACAAATAATAAAGAGCTTCGAGTCAATAGAGACTGAGGAAATTGACTTGGGAACGAATTGGAATTGTGGAGCTCCATTGCAGAGTTCAGGCCTAGCCATTAATCGAGAAGCTATGGGAACGACGGAACCTATGACTGCGGAAGATTCTATTGAAAACGGAATCCCAACGAATCATTGGGTGGGATGGCGGAACCAACCGGGAATCCATTGATTTATTATGAGAGACGATGGGTTAACCCTACAAATGAAGCAAATATGAAAAGAGTAAATATTCGCCCGCGAAATCCCTATTGAATTTCAAATTATTAGCCGATTCGGTAAGGGTCAAGGATTCGTTATAAACAAAAAAAAGAAAGGCATTTACATATATATACAAATATATTATATAGAAAAAATATATAGAAATATAGAAAGATCTATATATCCGTATACATAAAGTATACAAGATATACAGATTCCTATGTAACAGATTCAATATCAATAAATCCCACGATTTAGTGTATTTTTTGAAAAAAATACACGTGTATCTGTAATATTGTTGAATCGTTTCATTCGCGAGGAGCTGGATGAGAAGAAACTCTCATGTCCGGTTCTGCAGTAGAGATGGGATTGAGAAACAACCATCAACTATAACCCCAAAAGAACCAGATTCCGTAAACAACATAGAGGAAGAATGAAGGGAATATCTTATCGAGGCAATCATATTTGTTTCGGGAAATATGCTCTTCAGGCACTTGAACCCGCTTGGATCACATCTAGACAAATAGAAGCTGGGAGACGAGCAATAACACGATATGCGCGCCGTGGTGGAAAAATATGGGTACGTATATTTCCCGACAAACCCGTGACTGTAAAACCTACGGAAACACGTATGGGTTCGGGGAAAGGAGCCCCCAAATACTGGGTATCCGTTGTTAAACCGGGTCGAATACTTTATGAAATGGGTGGAGTATCCGAAACGGTAGCCAGAGCAGCTATTGAAATAGCTGCATACAAAATGCCTATACGAACGCAATTCATTATTGCAAGATAGGGGTGTGGAACCGGATATTTGTGATGAAAAAGACAATCGCAGATTTAGATTTCCTTATTTCTATTTTTGGACAGACAATATTTCTTTCTTTTTTCCTTCGACCTTGGCATTGAAAGAAGAAATTCAATTCAAAAAAAAAAATGATATGATTCAACCTCAAACCCATTTGAATGTAGCGGACAATAGCGGGGCTCGAGAATTGATGTGTATTCGAATCATAGGAGCTAGTAATCGCCGATATGCTCGTATTGGTGACGTTATTGTTGCTGTAATCAAAGAGGCAGTGCCTCATATGCCTCTCGAAAGATCAGAAGTGATCAGAGCTGTAATCGTACGTACCCGTAAAGAACTCCGACGTGACGACGGTATGATAATACGATATGATGACAATGCAGCAGTTGTCATTAATAAAGAAGGAAATCCAAAAGGAACTCGAGTTTTTGGAGCAATCGCTCAAGAATTGAGACAGCTGAATTTTACTAAAATAGTCTCATTAGCTCCTGAAGTATTCTAAATACTAGTGGGTGGGACTATGATATAGTCGGTTATCTGAAATAGATCAACCAGTAGATTGTGTTTTAGGCATATACTTTTAACAATTCGTAAATAAATAATGTAAAATTTACATAAAAAAAAAAAAACAGAACATGTTGATTATATCAAAACGAGGAGGCACCAATAATTCTAGTTCGACATGAATAGGGATACTATTGCCGATATATTAACTTTTCTAAGAAATGCCGACACGGATAAAAAAGGAACGGTTCGAATAGCATCCACTAAGATCACCGAAAGCATTGTGAAAATACTTCTACGAGAGGGTTTTCTTGAAAACGTTAGAAAACATCGGGAAAACAACAAATCTTTCTTGGTTTCAACCCTGCGACATAGAAGAAATAGGAAAGGAACATATAGAAAGATTTTCAAGCGTATCAGCCGACCCGGTCTACGAATCTATTCCAACTATCAACGAATTCCTAGAATTTTCGGTGGAATGGGAATTGTAATTCTTTCGACTTCTCGAGGTATAATGACAGATCGAGAAGCTAGACTAGAAGGAATTGGAGGGGAGGTTTTGTGTTATATATGGTGATCCCTCTGGTATCCGAATTGGATCCGCAACTTCGTCTATTTATGAAAAAAGAGAGGAAGGATAGGTTGTTTAATATCATCCGTCCTTACCTTTATTTTATTGGTTTCTGGTTCAAGGAGGTTACTCAAAATGAAAGAGAAAGAAAAAAAATCGATTTATGAGGGTTTAATTACTGAATCGCTTTCAAATGGTATGTTT